AATCTGAATATTTCATTCTATTTTATACTAAGGTTTTGGATCTCAAAATCGTTAGAAAAGAATTCTAAATTTTATACCCCGACTGAGAACGAAACTATTGAGTTCTGACTCTTCTGGATAAACAAGAGCTAGGTTTCTAGTTTCTAGTACGGAAAATTTTATTATTCAAAGTGAACTTACGAAGATACTAATTAAGTCTTAGTGAGATTTTCTTTCTATTTAACATTTCCAGATGAATGGAAATGCATCTTTCTTCATTGTTTCCTAAACTCTATTTAATATCGACAATTCAACATCAATTTCCTATTATATTAATATTTTATATTATTATTTATTAGTTAAGGTAAGCCGCCATGGTGAAATTGGTAGACACGCTGCTCTTAGGAAGCAGTGCTAGAGCATCTCGGTTCGAGTCCGAGTGGCGGCATATAGAATTCTTCATATTAATAATATAGACACAATAGATCTAATAGAATCGAAAAGAGAATATTGAAGATATTCTCTTTTCGATTCTATTTAATCCCCCCCGATTTCGATTATTTAAAATTTAAAAGGGACTCTTCTTTATGATATTTGCAACCTTAGAACATATATTAACTCATATTTCCTTTTCAATCATCTCAATTGTGATTCTTATTCATTTGATGAACTTATTAGTCTACGAAATCGAAGGATTACATAATTCGTCAGAAAAAGGGATGATAGCTACTTTTTTCTCTATAACAGGGTTTTTAGTTATTCGTTGGATTTCTTCGGGACATTTTCCCTTAAGTAATTTATACGAATCATTAATCTTCCTTTCATGGAGTTTCTCCATTATTCATATGATTCCGTATCTTGGGAATCATAAAAATGATTTAAGCGCAATAACTGCACCAAGTGCCATTTTTACCCAAGGTTTCGCCACGTCAGGTCTTTCAACTGAAATGCATCAACCCGCAATATTAGTACCTGCTCTACAATCTCAGTGGTTAATGATGCATGTCAGTATGATGCTATTGAGCTATGCAGCTCTTTTATGCGGATCGTTATTATCAGTTGCTCTTATAGTGATTACATTTCAAAAAAGAATCGATTCTTTTTTGAAATGTAATCACTATAAGAATTTTTTCAGTTTAAGGAAGTCGTTTTTCTTTGGTGATATGGAATATTTGAACCAAAAAGGAAGTGTATTAAAGAATACTTCTTTCTTCTCATTTAAAAATTTTTACAAATATCAATTAATTCAGCGTTTGGATTATTGGAGTTATCGTGTCATTAGTTTAGGGTTTACCTTTTTAACCATAGGCATTCTTTCTGGAGCAGTATGGGCTAATGAAGCATGGGGTTCTTATTGGAATTGGGACCCTAAGGAAACTTGGGCATTTATTACTTGGACCATATTTGCAATTTATTTACATACTAGAACAAATCCAAGATTGCAAGATCAAGGGACAAATTCGGCATTTGTAGCTTCTATAGGATTTCTCCTAATTTGGATATGCTATTTCGGGATCAATCTATTGGGAATCGGGTTCCATAGTTATGGTTCATTCCAATGAGAAAAATGGAACCTCCGGCAGTACACAAAATAAACTTTGTAACCGAGTACAGGTGTTTTTTTCCTCCCCACATGGATAAAAAAAGTAAGTAAACAGGAATTCATTCTAATTCCCACATGATGAAAAAAAGTAAAAGATCTCGAGAAGAAAATGATCCTATTGGGCCACTATACATTGCTAACATCAAGAACTAGAAAGATCGCGGATTTCGAGGAACTGGCCAAGCTGCTAAAGTAGCTAAAGTAGTGAGAAATCCTGTCAGTAAAATGGGTCCTATGGAAAGTCCATAGGTTCCCAGTCTCCAGTGAAAATCAAAAAGATTGATCCATTTATAATCCTCCTTCAATTGGATTAATGGATCGTCCAATTGGAAATGATAATAAAATACATAGGTCATTAGAAGGAGCTCTAGGATACATATACATAGAGTATACCATTATTTCCCCTATGAAGTAAAAAGACAATTGAAGAACCTGCGAATATGGGCAAAACAAGAAGTATTGTTAACCAAGTAAAAGAACTCGTGATAAAGACAAGATAAAATTAGACCAGAAGAGTCCGTACTCGAGAAAAGAAAATAGATTATTCTTCTCCCGAGCACGGGGTTTTGTCGGTAAAGAGGAATCAAATGATTCAAGTGGAGTTTTTTGTCACATATCAATAAGAAAGACCCATGCTGCGAGTTGTTTCATGCCATAAATAAACACGGACACTCAAAAAATCCGTAGGACAAGCGGATTCACATCTTTTACAACCTACACAATCCTCGGTTCTTGGCGCAGAAGCAATTTGCTTAGCTTTACATCCGTCCCAAGGTATCATTTCCAATACATCCGTGGGGCAAGCTCGAACACATTGGGTACATCCTATACATGTATCATAAATCTTTACTGAATGTGACATTGGGTCTATAAATTCCAGTTTTGAACACAAAAGATTTTCGATCTGGTAAAATAAGATAAGAAAATGAAAGAAATCATATATTTTCTATTGTAGACACCAGACGAATCAATGATTTATCAAAATTTGAAGAATCAATAGATTTTCTAATTCTGTTTATGAGAAAGGGCCAAGATACTTTGATTTCCATTTCAATAATCATGAAATATGAGTTTACGAATTCAATTCATGTGAATTTTACTATACTTTCTATACGTATATGAATATATATAGATTCATATACGTATAGAAATATTCTACTATATAGAAATAGAAATAGAATTCTAATATGATATATTATATATCAGATGAATACGTTTATTATTAGGTTAGTTATAGAATAAGTTCGTAACTCTAAATCATAAATCTATATGAAAAAAGAGAAGAAAGAAAGATATTCTATTATCCTATTCTTCTAATTCTATTAGATTCTATTTCTTCTATTTAGATTCTTCTATTTAGAATATTCTATCGAAAAGTCTTATGTTTTGATTTCTATGTGAAAATAGAAGAATTCTAACGAATTATTCAGCAAATATGATTGATTGATACGAGTTTATTTTCTGTTACGATGGATCGACGAAACAATAGCTATAACAAAGATTGAGAAGATTTCTCCTTTTAATTGCCGACTATAAAATATATCGGAAAATGTGACAAGATTTCTATTCACCGAACTCAGTATAAGCTCAAGAAACATAAGTGCTCTAACCATGCTTCGGCTTGTGATCAGTCCATAGAGATACCGATAGAAAGGAAAGAAACACTTAGAAAGAGTACATGCTCTAACATCATTGATAAATCCCTCATCTATCTCGATAGATTTCAATATGAACAAAAAGGAAACCGATTCAGTTGACTAGACTAGAAGAATTCCATAACAAAAGAAGATATTCACAGTAGATTGAAACAAAATAGATGAAATCCGTTTACGTTTAATATTAAAAAAGGAAGTTCTTATTTCTTATTATATTAGAATTATATTATTGACATTGACGAGCCATAGTAATTGCACCTATCAAAGAAACTAAAAGAATTATAGAAATGAGTCCAAAAGGAAGATAAAAATCTGTGGATAAATGAATCCCAATTTGTTGAACGTTACTTATGAAGTCCTGTTCTATAATCTGATTTGATCTTTTAGTCCGAAGAATTCCGGACCATGACGTATCTGGGATAGTAGTCATTAATGAAATGTACAAACCAGTGAAGTGATCCTATCTCCAAAGGTCCATAAATAGGAATCATTGGAATATTCTGAACCATTCATGAACATCACAGCAAATATGATTAAGACATTTATGGCTCCCACATAAATAAGGAACTGTGCGGCAGCTACAAAATAGGAATTCAATGAAATATAGAATAAGGATATAAAAACAAGAACCAATCCCATTGATTCTGCCTTTTCATTGGGATTGGTAAGTAATACTACTCCCAGACCTCCTAATATCCTAATATAAGAACTGATCCCAGAAATACTACAAGAATATCATGTATTGGTCCAGGTAAATCCATTATAAAATAAAAGAGAAATAAATAAGTTGAAATATTTCATGATCTTACTAAGGGTCCAGGAAAGGAACTCTTTTTTTATATGAGACCTTACTAATTGAATGAAAAAGAATTAGATAGATAAAATAAAGTTATTTGGCTAATACTACTTTATTCCAATTTATTCCAAACCAAATCTTAGTAATTAGAGTAATTAGTAATTGGTAATCGTTCTTGAACTAAGCAAGGGTTTTTGATTTTTTCATTTGATTTGTCGAATCCAAAATCTTTTTCTCTTAATTTCTTATTCTTATTTATAGTTTATGGTGAAACAAGTTGAAAAGAAGTTGTCAATAATAGATTACCTAGAGAAAGATGGAAAATAAATTTCCATCCAAGATTTAATAATTGATCCATTCTCATCCTAGGTAAAGTCCATCTTGTTTTGATAGGAATGAACAGAAACAAATAAGCTTTAGCTAATGTAATAAAGATACTAATTGCTATTACAAAGACTCTAAACATTTTATTTCTTCCAAAAAGTTCAGTAATAGATATGTACGGAATAGAAAAATTTCACCCACCTAAGTAAAGAACTGTTACAAATAATGAAGAAACTCATAGATTTAGGTAAGAAGCAAGATAAAAGAACCCGTATTTTATACCTGAATATTTGGTTTGATAACCTGCTACTAATTACTTCTCTGCTTATGGTAAATCAAAAGGCAATCTTTCACATTCTGCTAGAGAACACATTAGAAAAACTAGAAACCCTATGGGCTGACGCCACAGATTCCATCCCCCAAAACCATATTTGGACTGTGCCTCAATTATATCAACCGTACTTGAACTTTTAGATAATTAATGACTAATTCTCCTTTTGGGGCCTCTACCTTTACATAAAGTTCTTGTTTTAACAATTCAAAATTCTTCCATTCGGAATCCTTTGTCCTATGAAAACGCCGATTTTATAAATTTTCATAAGGCCCTCCAGGAATTCCTTCTAGAGCCTGTTGAATGATTTTTATGGATTCTTGCATTTCACCGATTCTTACTCAATAACGAGCTAATGTATCGTCTTCTTTTTCCATTTGACTTCCCAATCAAATTTATTGTAACACTCATAGCGATCAACTTTACGAAGATCCCATTGGATTCCAGAAGCTCGTAACATTGGTCCTGATAAACCCCAATTTAGTGTCCCCTCCCCACCAATAATGCCCACTCCTTCAACTCGTTCCAAAAATATGGGATTTCGCGTAATTAGCTTTTGATACTCAACAACTTCTGTTAAAAAAGAATCACAGAAATCAAAACATTTATCTATGCAGCCATAAGGTAAATCCGCAGCTACTCCTCCGATGCGGAAATAATTATGCATCATCCGCATACCTGTGGCGGATTCAAATAGATCATTTCCTCTCTATTAAAATAAGGAAAAAGGGAGTCTGTGCACCAATTATTGGCCATAAAAGGGCCAAGCTATAACAAATGGGAGGCTATACAGCTCAGCTCCAGCTGATATAACTGGCCCTTTTAGGCACTTGAACACTTTCCAATCGTTCTGGTGCATTTACTGTTATTGCTTCTGTGAACATAGTAGCTAAATAATCCCAACGTGTTACATAAGGTAAATATTGTATAATTATTTGGTTCTCCGCTATCCTTTCCATCCCTCTGTGTAAATAGCCCAATATAGGTTAACAGTTAATAACATCTTCACCACCCCATAGTAACGATCAGCCGAAGAACACCATGCATTGATGGGTGGTGAGGACCCATATTGACTCTTATTAGATTTTTTTTTTAGCCGGTACAGTCATATTTTTTTCCTTAATTCATTATTTCATGAGATTCTTAAAATGAAAAAGATAAAGAAAAAAAGAATAACTGAACTAATAATAAGAAAAAAAAGAAAAAAGAACAAGGATAATAAGAATAAAATAAGAAGAAACTCAAATAAGAAATTCAAATTGAATTAACGAGTTTTTGGTTCCCGAATATCTAACTGATCCATTAATTTCTTATAACGCACTTTATTTTTCTTTGACAAATAAGTCAATAATCGTTGACGTTTTCCCAGAATTCTTCGTAGACCTCTTTGCGATAAAAAATCTCTTTTGTGGAATTCTAAATGTGAAGTAAGTCTCCGTATCTTACTGGTGAAATGGAATACTTGAAATTCAACAGACCCGCTATTTTCTTCTTTTTCTTCTTGTGTAATAACTGAGATGAATGAATTTTTGACCATAAATTAAGATTTCTATCTTTCTTTTCTGTGAGTTTTACGGATCAGGAAAAAGAATAATATTTCTGATGTCGGTTATTTTCATCTAGTATACATCAAAATTGGATTTCATTCATATACTACTTTGTTTTTTCTTTATTTTTCTTTATGTGGTTTATGTTTTTATGTTTTGTATATTTGATCCAAATATACAAAACATATATGTATTCACGAAAGAAAACAATTTCTTTTTACTTAAAAGGATTCCATTATTCCTAATGAAGATTGATACACTATGAAATTACACTATGAAATCAGCATCATGTAGTAGAATGTTACACAGTGTATATGTTTCGGCTTTCATCTATTAATCTACCAAATATGTTACACGATATGTAGGAAATCCACTATAGATTTTTTTCATTTCTCATTGGAATTGAATTCATTCTGAATTGTGAATACATACGTATTCTTGACATACTGAAACGACTGCTGTTATTGGTATCAAACCAATAGCGATTCATACAAGCTACATCTTCTAATCGAAAATGGGGCCAAAGAAACAATTTGAATTTCATGAAATCTTTTCTATCTGTATTAATATGTTTGTCCTCATTCAAAGATTGTGCACAGTTTCTTATTTTGTTTTCATTGCAAAATATTGTATTTCTATCCACAACATGAAAATTCCGGGAATTGAAACAAATTCGAATTCGAAATTCTCTACGACGTCTGGGAGATAGAATATTTTCAGGAACAAGTAAATCATAATGATTCTTGTCTCCACTCAAAAATATGTTGCTGTGTCGTGCAATGGATTTTTCAAACCCCCCTTTCTCGATATATCTTTTTTTTGTGTCTTTTTTCTTTATTTTATGCTTTTTCTTATCGACCAATGAAATATCCATAGTTTGATATAGAATATATCTTCCTTTCCTTTGTATAGATAGACAAATTGGTTCAATAATAAATATTCCCTTTCTTATCAATTCTGCAAGAACTAGGTCCTTTTGAATCAGCATTTCATCTATATTTATTTCACCTCTTTGAATCGAAGATATAGCAATTTCCTTTGGATTTCTTAGTCTAAGTAGGAGACAATATATCCTGATATTTTTCATTATTTCTTTCTTCAAGGGATCAGCCCATCTTAGTTGAAAAAGTAAATATTTTTTCAAAAAGAAATCTAGTTCCATTTCATTCTTGCTCTTATATTGTTTCTTTTTTAGAACCTTTTTCATTTCTAATCTTGCGTAATCTTCTTCAACAGTTTCTTGACTTTCTTTTTTTCTTTTTCGTAGATTCCATACAAGATTTCCTTGGACCTGTTGTTCATTCTCTTCCTGCTTAGAATTTCCTAATTCACGATCTTTTTTTTTATTAGATGATTTCTTTGGACTTACGTTAATGCTTTTACTTTTTTCATTTATAGAAAAATGAAAAAAGAGTGATTTGATTGGGATGATCCAAGGTTTCATTTTATATACATCAAAAAGTAGCACAAATTCTGGGAAGAACCAAGTTTCTAGATTGGATATAGTATCATGATTTGATGCGGTATCATAGAACCTTTCTTTATTCATTCCCATGCAATCAAAAAAGAAACTTTTTTGATTGCATGGTTTGATCTCTTGATGAATTGTAGGAAAAAAAAGATCTCTTTTTTCCATTTCTTTTAAATCCTTAATTTCAGTCTTAGTATCTTTCTGAATCTTGATACCAATATGTGCATCGGTCCAGATCTCAATATTATTTATAAAACAAAGATTCAGAATTCTACAATCAAGATATTTTCTATCCAAATTTGTATTCCTATCAATAAGATATCCTTTTTCTAGATAATCATTACTAGGTATACTCACCAATACATAAAATGATTCAAGTTTCGATATATTGAAATGAGATGGAATTTCTTGGTCCCCATTTCTTTCTAATGTTGATCCAGAAATGTCTAAATTAGGAAGGTTTATGTATTTATATGAGAAAAGATCATATCTGTAATGTTTTTTCCATTTGTCTTTTTGACTCATAAATGAATTTGCTGCATAGTCATTTTTATTCATGGAATAAATAAATTGGTATTTTTGATATAAATCCAATTGGTTTGATTCCTTATTTTGAATAATACGATGTTTGTTGATTCTATTTCGCCATTCTTTAGGTACTAATGGAGACCTTTTTTTTTGAGATAAATCGTATTGATAATGACCTTTTAACCAATTTTTCCATTCGTTCATTACATACGTATGAATTTTATTATGTGAATTAAATATTCCATGTATCATACAATAGTCTTTTAAATTATTCTTAAAAAGAGGATAGCTCCCTTGATATTTAAGTACAGGTCTCAATTGATACTTATTAAATAATTGGTTTTGTGATATTTTGTAAAAAACATATGCTTGGGACAGGGAAGAGAAGTTCCAATAAGTATTGGAATTTTGATTGCTATTCGTAGTATTTTCAGTATTTGAAAACGATTTCAATTTTCTTATAGTCAAAAGGAAATTCATTGTATTTTTATTTGTTTCATCAATTCCTTCTTGTTCTTGATTTATTTCATTGTTGTAAATGGATTTATTAAATATCTTTTTTGTTGATTCAAAGAAAAGTTGTCCATTTATCTTAGAAACGGTAATGGTACATAGCAAAATATCTATGTATATTTTTTCAATGAATGATTTGATAAAGTAGTGTGATTTACGCATTAATCGGATATTTTTCCTTTTTAATATTTTCCAAATATTTTTCTGTGATCCCGATCCTTTATTATCAGAAATTAGAACTCTTTCTTTTTTTTTCTTGTCTTTTGCGGTTTGCTCAATTTGATTCCTTATTTTTATTGTCTTATCAGAAAGATCTTTCATTCTTTTTTCTATTAGTGAATAATTGAACCAATTCATCGTTCGATTTAGAACGGACGATTCGCGAAGAATCTGATTATTTCTTTTGAAATCTTTTTTGTTTTCGTTCGGTTCATATACTTTTTCTTTCCTTAATTCAAATAAGAAAACTGGATTTACTTTCTCCAGTTTTTTCATTATTAGTTTGATAACTTGAATGACCCCTTTTGTTTTTTCTTTTCTAATCTTTAGAAAGGATTTTATTTTTTTCTTGAAAGACTTTAAAACTTGTGAAAATTTCTTTTTCACCTTTTTTTTTCTTTTTTGGAGTTCTTTATAAATAGGTTCAAAAAAAGAAGGTCGTTTTCGGGGAGAACCAAAGGGAAGTTCCGCTTCCATTCCCCAGACTGTTAAAAAACAAAAATTTGTTTTTTTCTCTTTTTTTTTCATTAGATCTCTATGATGAGATTGTGCCTTAGATTTTCTCCAAGGTTTTAGACAGAAAGGATATAGAATCTTTATCTGAATACCATCTATTAACCAATCTTGGGGAAATTCTGTTTCTGATAATTGAACACCATTATAGGTGCATTTAATATGGATTTCTCTATTCCATTCCTTAAAATCCTCGTCCCACTCGGGAATTTGGAAGAATAACATACGGAAAAGGTTTTTGGCTATTATTAATGAAGGCAATAGAATGTATTTTCTAAGAAAAGATTGGGTTATTAACATCAAACTTCTTATTACTTGAGTAAATATAAAAGCATCCCAAGCTTCTGATATTTCTATCTGTTCGTTTTTATATCTTTTTTCCTCTTTCTCCTTTTCTTCTTTTTTATCGTCATTTTCAAAATAGGAAATTTTGAATTCTGATTCTTGTTCTTTGCCCATCCAATTCCTAAGAATTATATTCTTCATTTCGTTGATATCAAAAGACAAAAAAAAAGACATTT